ACCGAATATAATAGAGTCTGATCATAGAAAAGATTCTCTTCAAGTAAAACCAGCCTACCCTCTGTAAGAGCCTTGCTTGGTGGTTGGAAAAAAGACACATTTAATTCGAAATTCAAATGTGGCAGATAAGATAAAATCATATATCTGCGCGGCCCAATCAATAGTTCAAGTCACACACTCCCATAATCCATTTTTTTTCTTCGGAGAGTTCCCTTCAACTATTCGTGTATGTAAAAAAAAAAGAATAATAAGAATTAAATTTTTGTTAAGTTGAAGGGAAATATCCAAATACATGTCTTATTCTTTTAAATAATCCATATTTGTAGCAATGAAATAAACCCCTCCCCAAAATAAAAAATGATTGTGATTACTAATCTCTCTGATCCATATTCCCTATAAAGGACCAGAAATGCCTTGCTTACGTATCATTGAAAAGTGCATTAACATAAATACAGCAGTCAGAAGAGGTAATACAAAAGTATGCAAACTATAAAAACGAGTTAAGGTAGATTGCCCCACACTAGAACTTCCGCGTAATAACTCTACCAAAGACGATCCTATTACAGGAATAGCTTCGGGTACGCCTGTTACAATTTTTACTGCCCAATAACCAATTTGGTCCCAAGGTAAGGAATAACCAGTTACACCAAAAGATGCAGTCAATACAGCCAAAACTACACCAGTAACCCAAGTTAATTCCCGAGGTTTTTTAAAACCACCTGTGAGATATACACGAAAGACGTGTAGGATCATCATTAAGACCATCATACTTGCCGACCATCGATGAACTGATCGGATTAACCAACCAAAGTTAGCCTCAGTCATTATATATTGAACAGAAGCAAAAGCTTCAGTAACGGTCGGCCGATAATAAAAAGTCATAGCAAATCCTGTTGCTACTTGGACTAAAAAACAAGTAAGTGTAATTCCCCCTAAACAATAAAAAATATTCACATGAGGAGGAACATATTTACTGGTTATATCATCGGCAATCGCCTGAATTTCAAGACGTTCTTCGAACCAATCATAGACTTTATTGAGATAGGTAAACCAATGGAACCCCCCCTGAGAACCGTATATGAGAATTTCATCTCGTACGGCTCAAACAAAAATACCCAAATACGGGTTATAACGAAAACACATATGTGTAATAGAAAGTTTGAAACTTCTTTATTTAATCTTATGATTCGAATTTTCGCTGACGATAAGAAAAAATAGAAATCCGAAAGATATTCTTTGGGGTTATAATGCCAAAATCTCAAGTCGGCTCACTCGTCTTTATCTGGATCTTTCAAGGCCTCTTGAATATTCTTATTCTATTATTTACTTCATTTTTTATTTGTGTTTAATGTGATTTTACTGCCGGCTTCTTTATTATATTATTTTATCTTATTGATAGGAATTCTCTTGTTAGAACCATATGAATCACTAAAAAAAACATCAGATTCATAGTATAACCACGATGATTCAAAAAAACCTTTAATCGAAGTCCAAAAATTCCCTGAATAAGAACTACTGGATCATCACTTATTCAATGAATAGATATAATGAAAAACTTAAAAGAAACGTTTGTCCTTTGATCAAAATAAAGAGATAAGTTCCGGAAGCTTGAAAAGATGAAAATTATTCAATTTATTTTTACAACTCTTTGAAAAGCTTTTTTAAGTCCGGTTGCGAGGTCTAAATATTTAGTATGAATCATAGTTATAATATTTTTCGACTTTATTTTCTATATTCCGTGCTCCAGATATTAGAATAAATATCTGACGGGATAAAACCATCTCTATCAAGATGACAGATCCATTTTATGTTCTGTACTATCAATAGGATCAATTAAAACAAGTCACACACTCATATTCCGGAAATACAGAAACAAAGAAATTCCACGATAAAACTACCAAATCTAAATCGAATAGACTAATAAACAATAATAAATCTAAATGCTTAACTTTACTTTCTAGTGAAAAACTAATTACTCGATTATTGTGAATCTAATTCATAGAAATTCCTTCCAGTAAAATGGACGAATTATAAATCTCCAAAATAATAGATAGAAATATCGCAAATAGAGCCATTGCAACACCCATCAAAGGAGTAGTTCCCCACCCCGGAGCTACTTTACCATATTCTGAATTTAAAGGTTTTAATAAATCCCCTACAACAGTTCGTCTTGGACCAGATCTAGAATTATCCTCAACGGTTTGCGTAGCCATAAGTACTATTTTTTATTCATTGAGATCTGTTGACTTTGTATACCATTCCGCTGTAAATATAAGGATCTTATCCTATAGATCTATTATGATCTTGAAACTTTATAATTTTAATAATGGAAACAGCAACCCTAATTGCCATCTCTATATCTGGTTTACTTGTAAGTTTTACTGGGTATGCCTTATATACTGCTTTTGGGCAACCCTCTGAACAACTAAGAGATCCATTCGAAGAACATGGGGACTAGTTGAAGTAATGAGCCCTCCATATTGGGGGCTCATTACTTTAATTACGTTAAGATCATAAAAAAATTATTTCATCTTTTTCGTCGGAACTTTAGGAGGTTCTCTAAAAAAGATAGCGAAAAAAATAATTCCTAAAGTCGAGACTAAGAGGAATGTATAAACCAATGCTTCCATAGATTTGATCGTAGTTTACAATTATAGCTTTCATACCTGTTTATTGTGGCTGACTTCCCAAATAAAAAAAAAGAGTAAATGCAATGATTCAAATTAAGATTTATCCAGTTCTCTTTGTGAAATTAAAAATCATAACAAAAAAGTCGAAAAGGAACAAAAGAATGTTCTATCAGACTACCTGTCTTCTTGTAGTTGGATCTCCAAGTTTTTGGAATGCTCCAAATTCTACTTGAGCATCTAAATCTGGGTCGATACCAGCAAAAACATCTCTGAACAAAGTTCTAGCACCATGCCAAATGTGTCCGAAAAAGAATAGCAGAGCAAATGAAGCATGTCCAAAAGTAAACCAACCCCTTGGACTGCTACGAAAAACACCATCTGATTTCAAAGTAGCACGATCTAATTCAAAAATTTCACCCAATTGAGCACGTCTAGCATATTTTTTCACAGTAGCGGGATCACTATAACTGACTCCATTAAGCTCGCCACCATAGAACTCAACAGTTACACCTACTTGTTCGACACTATATTTGGATTCTGCCCTTCGAAAAGGAACATCGGCTCTAACAATTCCGTCCCCGTCTACCAAAACAACTGGAAATGTTTCAAAAAAAGTAGGCATACGACGTACAAAAAGTTCATGCCCATCTTTATCTATAAAGATGGGATGTCCTAACCAACCGACGGCTATTCCATCTCCATTGTCCATTGAACCCGCTCTAAATAACCCCCCTTTTGCTGGATTATTTCCGATGTAATCATAAAAAGCTAATTTTTCGGGAATTTTAGACCAAGCTTCTGATAAACTTTGATTTTCGGCTAGTCCAGCACCAACTCTTCTATAGATTTCTTGCTGGAAGTATCCCTGATCCCATTGATAACGAGTAGGACCGAATAATTCAATAGGGGTTGTTGCTGAACCATACCACATAGTTCCAGCAACGACAAAAGCTGCAAAAAAGACAGCAGCAATACTGCTGGAAAGGACGGTTTCAATATTTCCCATACGTAATCCTTTATATAGGCGTTGGGGTGGACGCACACTAAGATGGAAAAGACCCGCTAATATGCCCAAGGTTCCTGCTGCAATATGATGAGAAGCTATTCCCCCCGGAACAAAAGGATCAAAACCTTCCACACCCCACGCGGGATCTACGGATTGTATCCTTCCAGTTAGTCCATAAGGATCAGACACCCATATTCCCGGACCATACAATCCAGTTACATGAAATGCGCCAAAACCAAAACAAGCCACCCCTGCAAGAAATAAATGAATTCCAAAAATTTTTGGCAAATCCAAAGAAGGTTTTCCAGTACGTTCATCACAAAAGATTTCTAGATCCCAATAAACCCAATGCCAAATAGCTGCTAAAAAGCACAAGCCCGAAAACACAATATGTGCTCCGGCCACACCTTCGTAACTCCAAATACCCGGATTCGTTATAGTCCCTCCTGTGATATTCCAACCGCCCCACGAATTGGTTATTCCTAAACGAGTCATGAAAGGTATAACGAACATACCCTGTCTCCACATTGGGTCAAGAACAGGGTCAGAGGGATCAAAAACTGCTAATTCATATAGAGCCATCGAACCGGCCCAACCTGCAACCAGAGCTGTGTGCATTATATGAACAGAAAGCAAACGGCCCGGATCATTTAATACAACAGTATGAACACGATACCAAGGTAAACCCATGAAAATACCCCTTATATCAACAAAAAATAGACACTATGTAACTTTATTGCACTGGAAAAAATTATACTATGGACTCTAGCCTTTCAGTAGATTATCTCGGAAAAAGGATTAAAATTTGTTCTAGTTTTTTTAGTAATAATGGAACAATCATATTTGTAGAAATAAAAAGAAACAGATTTATTCTATACCCGATAAGCAACAATACGCAATGGTGGGGAAACGAGAGGGGTTGACAATTTTTTCTATAAATATTTAAATAAGTAAATGTAGACATATTCCTTTATCACCTCAATTACCCATTCGTAACAACTTTACTTTTTTTAGTACCCCCCCCCCCCCCTTTTTTATTAAAAAATGCAATACAATATAATAAAAGTAAATAATTTTTAACACGATACGCTAATTCTTACGTTTCCACACTAAAGTGAGACATATGACTTTATTATTTCTCCATTTTATGCCCATTGGTGTTCCAAAAGTACCCTTTAGAAGCCCTGGGGAAGAAGATGCATCTTGGGTTGATATATAGTGCGACTTGTCAAATATAGTAGGTCATATGGGATTTCCCCATTTTCTCCCCCGATCGAGATATCCCCCCCTTCACCCCCACAAAAGAGAATTATTGAATCATAAAAATTTGGAGCGTGAAGTGTAATGAAGTACAATTCTATCGATTTTTTGATTTTTGGAGAGGGTAGCCAGATTATTACTCGAAATTATGAATAATTTATGGTTGACTTGATTGGATTAATAAAATAAAGTACCCAGGCTCTGTTTAGAAAAAAACCAATTGGTAATATATCTACGATCAACACTTCTATCATATATTTTACAAAAAACATTAAATAAGAAATTCAAAAAGGGAAGAAGTTATAACAAAAAGACATAGTATTGTAATATTTGTCCTATATGTGCAAATCCAAATCGGGCAGATCTTTACTCAGAGTAGAAAATAAACCTAAAAAAATGGAAAAAGTCCATTCAGAAACAAGAAAATTACATTGTGATTGAGATTCGATCTTGATGAAAGCAATACATCAATGAGAAATTAGTTCAATAAATTGAGTATATTATTATTTTTCTTTAAAAGTTCGAAGAAGTCCATTATGAAAAGAGAAAGAGATTTAAAATCCACACATTGATTCCTTTTTTTCTTATATGATTTTTGGTGAACTGTATGCATCAAAAGGTGCATGTACGGCTCTTAAGGAAAAAAAATTTAATCCTAATCAATCGACTTTATCGAGAAAGATTACTTTTTTTAGGTCAAGAAGTTGATAGTGAAATATCGAATCAACTTATTGGTCTTATGGTATATCTGAGTATAGAAGACGATAATAAAGATTTGTATCTGTTTATAAATTCTCCGGGAGGGTGGGTAATACCCGGAATAGCTATTTATGATACTATGCAATTTGTACAACCAGATGTACAGACAGTATGTATGGGATTAGCCGCTTCAATGGGATCCTTTCTTTTGGCAGGAGGAGAAATTACCAAACGTTTAGCATTCCCTCACGCTTGGCGCCAATGATTCTTTTAGTTGAGTATATATAGATAGACTATACCTTCGCCATAAAAACATTTAATTAAGTAATAATAGCATGGTATTTTGAATTCCATATGCAATTTTTTGTTTTTTAAATCATTCGATTATATATAGAAAGAGTAGTATGAAAAAGAGGGCATTTACTATTTTATCTGATCGATCAGGAACCTAGTTTAATTTTAGTGTCACAGACTTTTTTGTTTTTTTCATATCAGAAAGCTTTTAACAATTTTTATTTTAATTCGAAGAAAACATAACATATGAAAAAAAAAGAAACTTTCGGATTGTTAAATAACAAAATGAAATAAAAAACAACGGAACAATCATAGTATTTTAAAATATATTCAAAAATAAAAAAGAAAGTAGGTTATTGTATTGTTTATTATTTAAGGATCTGGATCCAAAAGACCCAGTAGATTTTGTACTTCTTTTTTCTTTGATGGAACGAAAAAAATGAATTGCATAGGTGAAAAAGCCGTATGCATCATCAATACGCAGAAAATGCTTGTACGGTTATTGAATATTATTTTTGCTCATTTATTTTCTTATTTGTATTTATCCGTTATCCCCTTTACCTTTATTTTGGGAATAAAGAAAATATTTACCAATATAGAAGAAATGATTATCCAAATCTTTATAAAAATAAGGTAAACACTTATAAAGTTATATAATCAGGGTAATGATCCACCAACCCGTTAGTTCTTTTTATGAGGCACAAACGGGAGAATTTATCCTGGAAGCGGAAGAGCTACTGAAACTGCGTGAAACTATCACTAGGGTTTATGTACAACGAACGAGCAAATCTTTATGGGTTATATCCGAAGACATGGAAAGGGATGTTTTTATGTCAGCAGCAGAAGCCCAAGCTCACGGAATTGTCGATCTTGTAGCAGTTGAATAAAAAAAGGGTGGCAAGGATTATTCTAAAAAAATACAGGATTTGAAATTTCATTTTTTAATTTTCTTACTTTCATTTTAATATAATATCTTTATTAATTAATCTATTATTAATCTATTAATAGAATATTAAGTAATTCAGGGTTAGGATAGATCTAAACCTGCTCATTATATATATAAATATTACGACTTAGCATGCCAACTATGAAACAACTTCTTAGAAACACAAGACAGCCAATCCGAAATGTTACAAAATCCCCAGCTCTTCGGGGATGTCCTCAGCGCCGAGGAACCTGTACCAGGGTGTATGTGCGACTCGTTCAGATCATATACTAAGAAAAAACCTATTTCATTTTTTCAGTATTGGCGATCGGTTAAGATAGTGTGAATGGAAAAACTCCATTCACACTATCTTAACTTAAATAGATGTATATATACATTATTGTTCTATCATGTATCAAATTTATGGTTTCGATTGGTGCAAACCCCATAATCTTAATTTGCAATTTAAGATGAAAAAAACTTTCCCATTGGTAACAAATATTAAGTTACCGATTAAGCGGAGAAAATATTATTTCAATTAAAGATAAATTCTGTCCTTGATTAATTTGAATGGATTTTGCAAGAACGGAATAAGAGGGTCAGCTACCCAGCAAATTTTCATAATTAAATACCGTTACTGTATAACTCAATTTCGTTGTGAAAAAACCTACTTACTATATGATGGGTAGAGCCAAAGAGTGTGAACTGTACAAGTTAACAATAACATTGATTAAATGAATAAAAAATGAAAAGGGCTCCGGTGTATAGAGAGGACCTTGCCGTTTCTAAAAAAATCATAGAAACGATGGAACCCGCCATTTTTTTATATATGTCCTATTTCATTTACTATGTTTTTTTATATCTAGTATCAATGCATTTTCTTATTTTTAGGTTCAATATTTAGAAAAAAAATATAAAAAAATCGTGGTTGGGGAGGTTATAGTAGCAAGAGCCATTGGAATTTTTTTTATACATTGGAAGAATCCATTTTTGTTATTAATACGCTAGGAAGAAGAAAAGAATAACTGAAAAATAGTTATTCATCAAAGTCTCATTTATTCAATGACCAGAATTAAACGAGGATACATAGCTCGGAAACGGAGGACAAAAATTCGTTTATTTACATCAAGCTTTCGCGGAGCTCATTCAAGACTTACTCGAACTATTACTCAACAGAAAATTAAAGCTTTGGTTTCGGCTCATCGGGATCGAGATAGAAAAAAAAGAAATTTTCGTGGTTTATGGATTAGTCGAATAAATGCAGTAATTCGCGGGAATCAAAAAGTATTAGATATATATAGTAATTTAATATATAATCTATACAAGGGGCAATTCCTTCTTAATCGTAAAATAGTTGCACAAATAGCTATATTAAAAGAGAATTGTCTTTTTATGATTGCCAACGATATTATAAAAACAAAAAATCCCCGTAGATACTCCGGGAAGATATAAAATAGAAATGGGTTTATTTTGATAGCTTTATCATATGAATTTCTATCTTATGATAGAGCTATCAAAATAAATAACCACGCTTAATAAAAATAAAAACTATTATTCTTGGTCACCGATTATCTTTTTTCTTACAACATAAAAACCCAAATGGAATTGTCGTAATTTTCGAACAAAACATCAATTGATGTTTAATTCGAATCTAAATTCCATTGAAATTGGATTTCGAATTCTTAATTTCTATATTTTTTTTTTCTTAAAGTAGTAGTTCTAGCGGTCGACTCGCTTTTTTCAAATTGTTTTTCATTATTAAGAAAAGGGAACGAAGATAAAATACGAGCTTGTTTTATAGCAATCGTAATTAATCGTTGTTGTTTTAAGCTCAATCGATTTACGCGTCTGGATAATATTTTTCCTTGTTCACTAATAAATCGACTAATTAAACCCATGTTTTTATAATCAATTCGGTCCCCCGATACAATCGGGGGCAAACGCCTACGAAAGGATCGCTTGGATTTAAGAAAGAGTCGCTTAGATTTTTCCATGGTTTGTTTATCCCTATTCCAAAAATCACATTTATTACAAGAAATACAATAAAGGATTTGTTTTTTTATTATTACTTTTTTTTTAATATTATGTTGTTATATAATGATATATGTATATAATTCAACTATAAATCAACTATAAATTATAGAATATATATAGAATAGATACGAAAAATCGATCATTTTACATGTCATGTTCTTTGGTAACACGCAAGCGATGAATTTTCTCTATTTCTTTATTTCTGCGTGAATTATATGTTTGCAACAACGGGGACAGAATTTTCTCAATTCCAATCGACTAGGCGTATTGTGTCGATTCTTTTGAGTAATATATCTAGAAATACCCGTTGATTCTTTATTAACACTCTTTTTCTCACAACCCGTACACTCCAAAATAACAGTTACTCGGATATCTTTACCCTTAGCCATCAAACCTCCTTTGGGTTTTTAATTCACTTAACTCCTCTATTTTCCGATTCGAATCTAAGGAAAAAGAAAAGAATGAAAAAAAAAAAGAGAAATAAAGAATTGGAAATCCAATTATGAAAGATTTCGTTCCAATTAATATTATATATTAATATAGTACAAAAAGAATACAAAGATCTCGAACTATATTTCGTTTCGAATTGCAATACAGTATTTTAGTTTTTTTAAGTATTTTGTTGTATAATATTGTTGCCCGACCCTATCCATTCCCTTTAGATTTCTGGTTTCACTCTATTATTAATAGAAATGGAATTGAATTAAAAATTCAATTCCATTGAAGCCTGTACCAGATCCCGAGTTTCACTCCGAATTGCAATCAGGCCAAATTCACCTTTATTTTTTATCTTTCCTAACTTATTCTATTACAATTCTAAAAACAAGAAATAAAGACGAGGATATTAATTATATATATATTATTTTATATTTAATCTTTAATTGGATCCATAATCTTCTTTATCCCTTCGCGTGTTGTCAATAACTAGAATGAAAAAAAGGGAAATATCAATGCATCTGGAAAAAAACGATTGATCTCTATCAAGAGACCCGCCAAAGCCCCGAACCATAGAGTACTTACTATTGGTGCCACGGAAAGATATGTTTTTAGATCTCGCATTTCAAATCCTCCTTTTTAAGTATTTTTGTATTGTATTATATATCTTATTTATATATTATTTATTATTTATTTTTAATTTCATATTCTTTATTC